GCTAGCGTAGCTTAATTAAAGCATAACACTGAAGATGTTAAGATGGGCCCTAGAAAGCCCCGCAAGCACAAAGGTTTGGTCCTGACTTTACTGTCAGCTTTAGCTAGATTTACACATGCAAGTATCCGCCCCCCTGTGAGAATGCCCATAGTGCCCTTTTCGGGAACAAGGAGCTGGTATCAGGCACACATTTACGTAGCCCACGACACCTTGCTTAGCCACACCCCCAAGGGAATCCAGCAGTGATAAATATTAAGCCATAAGTGAAAACTTGACTTAGTTAAAGCTAAGAGAGCCGGTAAAACTCGTGCCAGCCACCGCGGTTATACGAGAGGCTCAAGTTGACAGACAACGGCGTAAAGAGTGGTTAAGGAAAATACTCAACTAAAGCGGAACCCCCTCATCGCTGTCATACGCTTCCGAGGGGATGAACCCCAACTACGAAGGTGGCTTTACAAAACCCGAACCCACGAAAGCTAAGAAACAAACTGGGATTAGATACCCCACTATGCTTAGCCTTAAACATTGATTACCTATTACATCAAACATCCGCCCGGGAATTACGAACATTAGTTTAAAACCCAAAGGACTTGGCGGTGCTTAACATCCACCTAGAGGAGCCTGTTCTAGAACCGATAACCCCCGTTCAACCTCACCCTCCCTAGCCTTCTCCGCCTATATACCGCCGTCGTCAGCTTACCCTGTGAAGGATTAATAGTAAGCACAATTGGTACAACCCAAAACGTCAGGCCGAGGTGTAGTGCATGAGAGGGGAAGAAATGGGCTACATTCGCTGCTCATCAGCGAATAACGAATGATGCATTGAAACATGCAGCTGAAGGAGGATTTAGCAGTAAGCGGGAAATAGAGTGTTCCGCTGAAACCGGCTCTTAAGCGCGCACACACCGCCCGTCACCCTCCCCAAGCTCCTGGACCCCAACAGTACTTTAAACCCTAACAAATGCGAAGGAGAGGAAAGTCGTAACATGGTAAGCGTACCGGAAGGTGCGCTTGGTAAAATCAGAGCGTAGCTAAAGTAGAAAAGCATCTCCCTTACACTGAGAAGTCATCCGTGCAAGTCGGATCGCCCTGACGCCTATTAGCTAGCTCCACCCATCAAACACAACAAATAAACATAAATTTAAACCCAAAAACACTAGATCGTCACTAACCAAAGCATTTTCCCTCCTCAGTATGGGCGACAGAAAAGGACCTCAAGGACGCAATAGAAAAAGTACCGCAAGGGAAAGCTGAAAGAGAAATGAAACAAACCAGTAAAGCCAAAAAAAGCAGAGATATTTCCTCGTACCTTTTGCATCATGATTTAGCCAGCATCTTCAGGCAAAAAGAATTTTAGTTTGAAACCCCGAAACTGCGTGAGCTACTCCAAGACAGCCTATTTATTAGGGCAAACCCGTCTCTGTGGCAAAAGAGTGGGAAGAGCTTTGAGTAGGGGTGACAGACCTATCGAACCCAGTTATAGCTGGTTGCCCGGGAATTGGATAGAAGTTCAGCCTCGCTATTTCTCCCTTCATACTACTTTTAATCACCTAATGATTCCAAAGAAATTACGAGAGTTAGTCAAAGGGGGTACAGCCCCTTTGAACAAAGACACAACTTTCTTAGGAGGATAAAGATCATAATTTTTAAGGCAAAATGTTCCGGTGGGCCTAAAAGCAGCCATCCCAATAGAAAGCGTTAAAGCTCGAACATAACTTGACCCTCCCCATATTTTGATATGTTCATCTTAATCCCCTAACACTACCGGGCCTCCCCATGCTTCCATGGGGGCGACCCTGCTAGAATGAGTAATAAGAGAGCCCGACTCTCTCCCAACACACGTGTATATCGGAACGGACCTCCCACCGAAAAATAACGGCCCCAAACAAAGAGGGTACTGGACATACGCGCAAACAAACTAGAAAATCGTCCTAATATAACCGTTAACCCCACACTGGTGTGCTCCCCGGGAAAGACCAAAAGAAAGAGAAGGAACTCGGCAAACATAAACTTAAAGCCTCGCCTGTTTACCAAAAACATCGCCTCTTGCAAAACCAAAGAATAAGAGGTCCCGCCTGCCCAGTGACAACAGTTCAACGGCCGCGGTATTTTGACCGTGCGAAGGTAGCGTAATCACTTGTCTTTTAAATGAAGACCTGTATGAATGGCATAACGAGGGCTTAACTGTCTCCTCTTTCCAGTCAATGAAATTGATCTCTCCGTGCAGAAGCGGAGATAAGCACATAAGACGAGAAGACCCTATGGAGCTTTAGACACTAAGACAGATCATGTTAAACACCCCACAAATAACGGCCTAAACTTAATGACCTCCTGTCCTAATGTCTTCGGTTGGGGCGACCATGGGGAAGCACAAATCCCCCATGTGGAACAGGAGGACAATCCCATATTATTTTCCCCTCCTCCCACAAGCAAGAGCTACAACTCTAGCTAACAGAACATTTGACCTTACATGATCCGGCTTACGCCGATCAACGGACCAAGTTACCCTAGGGATAACAGCGCAATCCCCTTTTAGAGCCCATATCGACAAGGGGGTTTACGACCTCGATGTTGGATCAGGACATCCTAATGGTGCAGCCGCTATTAAGGGTTCGTTTGTTCAACGATTAAAGTCCTACGTGATCTGAGTTCAGACCGGAGTAATCCAGGTCAGTTTCTATCTATGAAGTGATCTTTTCTAGTACGAAAGGACCGAAAAGAAGAGGCCCATGCCTTAAGCACGCCTCCCCCTTACCTAATGAAAAAATCTAAACTAGGCAAAAGGGCACGTCCCTCTGCCTAAGAGAATGGCATGTTAGAGTGGCAGAGCCCGGTGATTGCAAAAGGCCTAAGCCCTTTAAACAGAGGTTCAAGTCCTCTCCCTAACTATGATTACAGCACTAATTACCCACTTGCTCAACCCCCTAGCTTTTATTGTCCCCGTTCTCCTGGCAGTTGCCTTCCTTACCCTAATCGAACGAAAAGTCTTAGGCTACATGCAACTACGAAAAGGCCCAAACGTAGTCGGGCCGTATGGACTACTTCAACCCATCGCCGACGGTGTCAAACTCTTCATTAAAGAGCCTGTTCGACCCTCTACCTCCTCCCCTGTACTCTTCCTCGTCGCGCCCATGCTCGCCCTCACACTTGCCCTCACCCTTTGAGCACCAATACCTCTCCCCTACCCCGTAGCCGATCTCAACCTAGGAATTCTGTTTATTCTCGCACTCTCAAGCCTCGCCGTATACTCCATCTTAGGCTCAGGATGAGCCTCCAATTCGAAATACGCCCTAGTAGGAGCTCTACGGGCTGTAGCCCAAACCATTTCTTACGAAGTAAGCCTTGGCCTAATCTTACTTAACATTATCATTTTTACCGGAGGCTTTACCCTCCAAACCTTTAATACCGCTCAAGAAAGCATTTGACTTGTTATACCAGCATGACCCCTTGCTGCTATGTGATACATTTCTACCCTCGCCGAAACAAACCGGGCCCCCTTTGACCTTACGGAAGGAGAATCAGAGCTTGTCTCTGGCTTCAACGTAGAATACGCAGGAGGACCTTTCGCCCTATTCTTCCTAGCAGAGTACGCTAATATCCTGCTTATAAACACCCTCTCAGCCACCCTCTTCCTAGGGGCCTCCCATATCCCAACCTTCCCAGAACTCACCGCAATAAACCTTATGACCAAAGCAGCCCTCCTATCCATTGTCTTCCTCTGAGTCCGGGCCTCCTACCCTCGATTCCGATATGACCAGCTCATGCACCTTATCTGAAAAAACTTCCTCCCCCTGACACTTGCGCTTGTCATCTGACACCTCGCGCTTCCCATCGCATTTGCAGGGCTACCCCCTCAACTTTAACCCCAGGAGCTGTGCCTGAAGCAAAGGGCCACTTTGATAGAGTGAATAATGGGGGTTAAAGTCCCCCCAACTCCTTAGAAAGAAGGGATTTGAACCCTACCTGAAGAGATCAAAACTCTTAGTGCTTCCACTACACCACTTCCTAGTAGGGTCAGCTAAATTAAGCTCTTGGGCCCATGCCCCAAACATGTAGGTTAAAGTCCTGCCTCTGCTAATGAACCCTTACATTCTAGCTGTCCTATTATTTGGTTTAGGCCTAGGGACAACAATTACATTCGCAAGCTCCCACTGACTACTTGCATGAATGGGCCTAGAAATTAATACCCTAGCCATCATCCCCCTAATAGCCCAACACCACCACCCCCGAGCAGTAGAAGCTACCACAAAATATTTCCTTACACAGGCCACGGCCGCTGCCATACTTTTATTTGCTAGCACAACTAACGCCTGACTTACCGGCCAGTGAGATATTCAACAGATAACCCACCCGCTCCCTACAACTATAATTACCCTAGCCCTAGCCCTCAAAATCGGACTTGCTCCCATACACTCCTGACTACCAGAGGTTCTCCAAGGCCTGGACCTAACCACAGGGCTCATCTTATCAACATGACAAAAACTAGCCCCCTTTGCCCTATTCCTTCAGCTTCAGCCCAATAACCCCACTCTTTTAATTATACTAGGCCTTACATCCACCCTAATTGGCGGCTGAGGCGGACTAAATCAAACGCAGCTACGAAAAATCCTCGCATACTCCTCCATCGCCCACCTAGGCTGAATAACCCTAATCATTCAATTCTCCCCCTCCCTTACATTCCTCACCCTCATCACCTACTTTGTTATGACCTTCTCAACATTCCTCGTATTCAAAATTAACAAAGCGACAAACGTAAACTCCCTTGCAACCTCATGAACTAAAACCCCCGTTATCACCTCCCTCGCCCCCCTAATTCTCCTCTCCCTAGGCGGACTCCCCCCACTAACGGGCTTCATGCCAAAATGACTCATTCTCCAAGAACTAACGAAACAAGACCTCCCCGTCTTAGCCACCTTTGCCGCACTAACCGCTCTCCTAAGCCTATACTTTTACCTCCGCCTCTCATATGCAATGACCCTAACGATATTCCCAAATAACCTCACAGGAACAGCCCCCTGACGTTTCTATACACCTCAACTCAATCTCCCCCTAGCAATCTCCACATCAGCCACCATTCTACTTCTCCCCCTTACCCCCGCCATCACAGCACTTCTCACCCTGTAGAGACTTAGGATAGCACAAGACCAAGGGCCTTCAAAGCCCTAAGCGGGAGTGAAAATCTCCCAGTCTCTGCTAAGACTTGCGGGACACTAACCCACATCTTCTGCATGCAAAACAGACACTTTAATTAAGCTAAAGCCTTACTAGATAGGCAGGCCTCGATCCTACAAAATCTTAGTTAACAGCTAAGCGCCCAAACCAGCGAGCATCCATCTACTTTCCCCCGCCTAGCTTATAGCACAATAGGCGGGGGAAAGCCCCGGCAGGGAGTTAGCCTGCATCTTAAGATTTGCAATCTTATATGTAGTACACCTCGGAGCTTGGTAAGAAGAGGATTCAAACCTCTGTCTATGGGGCTACAATCCACCGCTTAAAACTCAGCCATCCTACCTGTGGCAATCACACGCTGATTTTTCTCAACCAATCACAAAGACATCGGCACCCTTTATCTAGTATTTGGTGCTTGAGCTGGAATAGTAGGAACTGCTTTAAGCCTACTTATTCGGGCAGAATTAAGCCAACCTGGCGCCCTTCTAGGGGATGACCAAATTTATAACGTAATTGTTACGGCCCACGCCTTCGTAATAATTTTCTTTATAGTAATGCCAATTATGATTGGAGGCTTTGGAAACTGACTAATCCCACTGATGATCGGAGCCCCCGACATGGCCTTCCCTCGAATGAACAACATGAGCTTCTGACTACTCCCTCCGTCCTTCCTGCTGCTTCTAGCCTCTTCAGGCGTTGAAGCCGGGGCCGGAACTGGCTGAACCGTCTACCCTCCGCTGGCTGGGAATCTTGCCCACGCCGGAGCATCCGTAGACTTAACCATCTTCTCTCTTCATCTAGCAGGTGTCTCATCAATTCTAGGGGCTATTAACTTTATTACTACTATCATTAATATGAAACCTCCTGCAGTTTCAATGTATCAGATCCCGCTATTCGTTTGAGCTGTTTTAATTACAGCCGTACTTCTTCTTCTCTCTCTTCCCGTCTTAGCTGCTGGTATTACAATGCTTCTTACAGACCGAAACCTAAACACTGCCTTCTTCGACCCTGCAGGGGGAGGAGACCCAATTCTTTACCAACACTTATTCTGATTCTTCGGACACCCAGAAGTATATATTCTTATTCTTCCAGGCTTTGGAATGATCTCCCACATTGTCGCCTACTACTCTGGGAAAAAAGAACCCTTCGGCTATATAGGAATGGTATGAGCTATGATGGCCATTGGTCTCCTAGGCTTTATTGTCTGAGCCCACCACATGTTCACTGTTGGTATGGACGTTGATACACGTGCATACTTTACATCAGCCACAATAATTATCGCCATCCCAACTGGTGTAAAAGTATTTAGCTGACTAGCCACCCTTCACGGAGGTAATATCAAATGAGAAACTCCAATGCTTTGAGCTCTTGGCTTCATCTTCTTATTTACAGTAGGGGGACTAACAGGCATTGTCCTAGCAAATTCCTCTCTAGACATTGTTCTACACGACACATACTATGTCGTAGCCCACTTCCACTACGTTCTCTCTATGGGGGCTGTATTTGCAATTGTTGCCGGCTTCGTACACTGATTCCCTCTTTTCACAGGTTACACTCTTCACGATACATGAACCAAAATCCATTTTGGTGTAATGTTCGTAGGGGTTAATTTAACCTTCTTCCCTCAACATTTCCTAGGGCTCGCCGGGATGCCTCGACGATACTCGGACTATCCCGACGCATACACCCTATGAAACACAGTCTCCTCAATCGGATCCCTGGTCTCCCTAGTCGCAGTAATCATGTTCCTCTTCATTATTTGAGAAGCATTTGCTGCAAAACGTGAAGTTCTGTCAGTTGAACTTACAGCAACCAACGTTGAATGACTCCACGGCTGCCCACCGCCTTATCACACATTCGAAGAACCAGCCTTCGTCCAAATCCGATCAAACTAACGAGAAAGGGAGGAGTTGAACCCCCATCAATTGGTTTCAAGCCAACCACATAACCGCTCTGTCACTTTCTTTATAAGACACTAGTAAAATGTCATTACATTGCCTTGTCAAGGCAAAATTGCGGGTTAAACCCCCGTGTGTCTTGAACTTTAATGGCACATCCCTCCCAACTTGGATTCCAAGACGCAGCTTCACCCCTAATAGAAGAGCTCCTGCACTTCCACGACCACGCTTTAATAATCGTTTTCTTAATTAGCACGCTAGTACTTTACATTATTGTAGCTATAGTAACTGCTAAATTTACGGATAAACTCATCCTAGACTCCCAAGAAATCGAAATTATTTGAACCATCCTCCCCGCGATCATTCTTATCCTAATCGCACTACCGTCCCTTCGAATTCTTTACCTTATGGACGAAATTAATGACCCTCACCTTACTATTAAAGCCATGGGTCACCAATGATACTGAAGCTACGAGTACACGGACTACGAAGACCTAGGATTTGACTCGTACATGGTCCCGACACAGGACCTAACTCCCGGCCAATTCCGCCTCCTAGAAGCAGACCATCGTATAGTAATCCCAGTCGACTCCCCTATCCGTGTTCTAATTTCTGCTGAAGACGTCCTTCACTCATGAGCCCTTCCAGCCCTAGGAGTAAAAGTCGACGCAGTCCCTGGACGACTCAACCAAACCACCTTTATTGTTAACCGCCCAGGTGTTTACTATGGACAATGCTCCGAAATCTGCGGAGCAAACCACAGCTTTATGCCCATCGTAGTAGAAGCCGTTCCCCTAGAACACTTTGAAAACTGAACCTCATCAATAATCGAAGACGCCTCGCTAAGAAGCTAAACCGGTACCAGCGTTAGCCTTTTAAGCTAAAGATTGGTGACTACCAACCACCCTTAGCGACATGCCTCAGTTAAACCCCGCGCCCTGGTTCGCAATTCTAACCTTCTCTTGATTAATCTTCCTTACCGTTATCCCTCCTAAAGTTATAGCCCACACCTTCCCAAACGAGCCCGCCCCTCAAAGCACAGAAAAACCTAAAACAAGCCCCTGAACCTGACCATGATAGCAAGCTTTTTCGATCAGTTCCAATCCCCCGTCTACCTAGGCATCCCGCTAATTGCCCTCGCCCTAACCCTCCCATGAATCCTCTACCCTACCCCCTCCACACGATGACTGAACAACCGCTTACTAACCCTTCAAGGCTGATTCATTAACCGGTTTACCCAACAACTTCTGCTGCCCCTAAACCCAGGCGGACACAAATGAGCAGCCCTATTTGCCTCATTAATGGTTTTCTTAATTTCCCTTAATATGCTAGGGCTTCTCCCATATACCTTTACACCCACAACACAACTCTCCCTTAACATGGGCCTAGCTGTCCCCCTTTGACTCGCTACAGTTATTATCGGAATGCGAACCCAGCCTACTCATGCTCTAGGCCACCTTCTTCCAGAAGGAACCCCTACCCTCTTAATTCCAGTGCTGATTATCATCGAAACAATTAGCCTATTTATCCGCCCCCTAGCCCTAGGCGTTCGGCTAACAGCCAACCTTACGGCGGGTCACCTCCTAATTCAACTCATTGCCACAGCCGCATTTGTTCTCCTCCCACTTATGCCAACTGTAGCAATCCTCACAACCATCCTTCTGTTTCTTCTCACCCTTCTAGAAGTAGCAGTTGCAATAATCCAGGCCTATGTATTTGTCCTCCTATTAAGCCTCTACCTACAAGAAAACGTCTAATGGCCCATCAAGCACATCCTTATCACATAGTTGACCCCAGCCCTTGGCCCCTAACAGGGGCCGTTGGCGCCCTATTAATAACATCCGGCCTAGCAATCTGGTTCCACTTCCACTCCACCCTTTTAATAACTCTAGGTCTCATCCTTGTTACCCTTACTACAGCCCAATGATGACGAGACGTCGTACGAGAAGGTACATTCCAAGGCCACCACACTCCCCCCGTACAAAAAGGCCTTCGGTATGGAATAATCCTCTTTATTACCTCAGAAGTTCTTTTCTTCTTAGGATTCTTCTGAGCCTTCTACCACTCAAGCCTGGCCCCAACCCCTGAGCTAGGCGGATGCTGACCTCCAGCAGGAATCACCGCCCTAGACCCTTTCGAAGTCCCTCTTCTAAACACCGCAGTCCTTTTAGCGTCTGGAGTTACAGTCACATGAGCCCACCACAGCATTATAGAAGGAAAACGAAAGCAAGCAATTCAATCCCTGGCCCTTACTATTCTTCTAGGGGGCTACTTTACATGTCTTCAAGCAATAGAATACTACGAAGCTCCTTTCACAATCGCAGACGGAGTATACGGCTCAACCTTCTTCGTTGCAACCGGCTTCCACGGCCTCCACGTCATTATCGGCTCCACCTTCCTAGCTGTCTGCTTCCTACGTCAAGTTCGCCACCACTTCACATCGGACCACCATTTCGGGTTTGAAGCAGCTGCTTGATACTGACATTTCGTTGACGTAGTCTGACTCTTCCTTTACGTCTCAATCTACTGATGAGGATCATAATCTTTCTAGTATCAAAAAGTATAAGTGACTTCCAATCACCCGGTCTTGGTTAAAATCCAAGGAAAGATAATGAACTTAATTACCACAGTTATTGCAATCGCAACTATCTTATCAATCATCCTCGCCATCGTCTCCTTCTGACTCCCTCAAATAAACCCCGACCATGAAAAACTCTCACCCTATGAGTGTGGTTTTGACCCCCTTGGCTCTGCCCGCCTGCCTTTCTCGCTTCGATTCTTCCTAGTCGCTATCCTCTTCCTCTTGTTTGACCTAGAAATCGCCCTCTTACTGCCTCTCCCCTGAGGAGACCAGCTCAATACACCCGTCCTAACCTTCCTCTGAGCCTCCCTAGTTTTAGCCCTACTTACACTAGGACTCATCTACGAATGAATGCAAGGAGGCCTAGAATGAGCTGAATAGGTAATTAGTTTAATTAAAACATTTGATTTCGGCTCAAAAGCTTGTGGTTAAAGTCCGCAATCGCCTACATGACCCCAGTTCACTTTGCCTTCTCATCCACATTTATATTAGGACTAGCAGGCCTAGCATTCCATCGCTACCACCTTCTTTCCGCCCTACTCTGCCTAGAAGGAATAATATTGTCCCTTTTTGTTGCCCTCTCCCTCTGAGCTCTTCAGCTGGACTCTACAAGTTTTTCAGCCTCCCCTATGCTCCTTCTAGCCTTCTCAGCATGTGAAGCAAGCGCAGGCCTTGCCCTCCTAGTTGCCACAGCTCGAACGCACGGAACAGACCGCCTACAAAGCCTAAACCTCCTACAATGCTAAAAATCCTCATCCCAACCCTCATACTAGTCCCAACCGCCTGATTAACACCTGCCAAATGACTATGGCCAACTACCCTGGCCCACAGCTTTGTTATCGCGCTTGCTAGCCTAACATGGTTAAAAAACCTTTCCGAAACAGGCTGATCTTGCTTAAACAACTATATGGCTACCGACGCCTTATCTACTCCTCTTTTAGTCCTCACATGTTGACTCCTTCCCCTTATAATCCTTGCAAGCCAAAACCACACCTCCTCAGAACCGATCAACCGACAACGAATGTATATTACCCTCCTTACCTCCCTCCAGTTCTTCCTTATTCTAGCCTTTGGTGCAACAGAAATCATTATATTTTATGTTATATTTGAAGCCACCCTTATCCCAACCTTAATTATTATTACGCGCTGAGGTAACCAAACCGAGCGCCTTAACGCAGGAACTTACTTCCTGTTCTACACCCTCGCTGGCTCCCTACCCCTCCTTGTTGCACTCCTCCTCCTCCAAAACAACACAGGCTCCCTATCCTTACTAACACTTCACTACTCTAATCCTCTCCCCCTCTCCACCTACGCGGACAAACTCTGATGAGCAGGCTGCCTTCTAGCCTTCCTAGTAAAAATGCCACTTTACGGGGTCCACCTCTGACTCCCAAAAGCCCACGTAGAGGCCCCTATTGCAGGCTCAATAGTGCTTGCCGCTGTACTCCTAAAACTGGGAGGCTATGGCATGATACGAATGATGACCATACTTGAACCCCTCACTAAAGAACTTAGCTACCCCTTTATTATCTTCGCCCTGTGAGGCGTCATCATAACCGGCTCCATCTGCTTGCGCCAAACCGATTTAAAATCGCTCATTGCCTACTCATCAGTAAGCCACATGGGCCTCGTCGCAGGGGGAATCCTAATTCAAACCCCCTGAGGATTCACAGGTGCTCTTATCCTAATAATTGCCCACGGCCTAACATCCTCCGCCCTCTTTTGCTTAGCAAATACCAACTATGAACGAACACACAGCCGAACAATGGTCCTTGCCCGCGGCCTACAAATAGTCCTCCCCCTAATAGCAACCTGATGATTCATCGCGAGCCTAGCCAACCTTGCCCTCCCCCCTCTACCTAATCTCATAGGTGAACTCATGATCATCACATCCCTATTTAACTGATCCTGATGAACACTAGCCCTAACCGGAACAGGCACCCTCATTACCGCAGGTTACTCCCTTTACATGTTCCTAATAACTCAACGGGGCCCCCTCCCAGGACACATTATCGCCCTCGAACCCACTCACTCCCGAGAACACCTCCTAATTCTCCTCCACATCCTCCCCCTAATCCTTCTTATTCTTAAGCCAGAACTAATCTGAGGGTGGACAGCCTGTAGATGTAGTTTAACCTCAAAATGCTAGATTGTGATTCTAGAGACTGGAGGTTAAACTCCTCCCATCCACCGAGAGAGGCTCGCCAGCAACGAAAGCTGCTAACTTTCGCCACCTTGGTTGAACCCCAAGGCTCACTCGCAACTGCTCCTAAAGGATAACAGCTCATCCGTTGGTCTTAGGAACCAAAAACTCTTGGTGCAAATCCAAGTAGCAGCTATGCACCCCACCTCGCTTATAATGACATCAAGCCTTATTATTATCTTTACACTCCTGGCCTACCCAATTTTTACCACACTCAGCCCCCGCCCACAACACCCGGAGTGAGCCCTATCCCACGTCAAAACAGCAGTAAAACTCGCCTTCTTTGTCAGCCTCCTCCCCCTATTTATTTACCTCAACCAGGGCCTTGAGACCATTATCACAAACTGAAACTGAATAAACACCCTAACATTTGACATCAACATTAGCCTAAAATTTGACCACTACTCCATTATTTTTACCCCCATCGCACTCTACGTTACGTGGTCTATTCTAGAGTTTGCATCGTGATACATACACTCGGACCCGTACATGAACCGTTTCTTCAAATACCTCCTCATCTTCCTCATCGCTATGATTGTCCTCGTCACCGCCAACAATATGTTCCAAATCTTCATCGGATGAGAAGGCGTAGGTATCATGTCATTCCTCCTAATCGGCTGATGATATGGACGAGCAGATGCCAACACCGCCGCCCTACAAGCAGTGCTTTATAATCGAGTAGGAGACATTGGACTAATTTTTGCCATGGCATGAATAGCAACCAACCTAAACTCATGAGAAATACAACAAATGTTTGCTACAGCTAAAGACTTTGACCTCACCTACCCCCTCTTAGGGTTAATCGTAGCTGCAACCGGAAAATCAGCCCAATTCGGACTCCACCCTTGACTTCCTTCCGCAATGGAAGGCCCTACACCGGTCTCTGCCCTACTGCATTCCAGCACCATGGTTGTTGCAGGAATCTTCCTTCTCGTCCGTATGAGCCCCCTTATAGAAAATAACCCAACCGCTCTGACTATCTGCCTCTGCCTCGGAGCCCTTACAACTTTCTTCACAGCTACCTGCGCCCTCACCCAAAACGATATCAAAAAAATCGTCGCCTTTTCTACATCAAGCCAGCTAGGCCTAATGATAGTTACTATCGGCCTTAACCAACCCCAGCTTGCCTTCCTCCACATTTGCACTCATGCATTTTTCAAAGCCATGCTCTTCCTCTGCTCAGGTTCTATTATCCACAGCCTAAACGACGAGCAGGACATCCGCAAAATGGGGGGAATACACAATCTTACCCCATTCACCTCCTCCTGCCTAACCCTTGGCAGCCTCGCTCTCACCGGAACCCCCTTCCTTGCAGGCTTCTTCTCAAAAGATGCCATCATTGAAGCACTAAACACATCCCATCTTAACGCCTGAGCCCTAATCCTAACCCTCCTAGCAACCTCTTTCACCGCCATCTACAGTATGCGAGTTGTATTCTTTGTAGTCATGGGACACCCCCGATTCAACTCCCTCTCTCCAATCAACGAAAACAACCCTGCAGTGATTAACCCTATCAAACGACTAGCCTGAGGAAGCATTGTTGCTGGCCTTTTGATTACCTCCAACATCCTTCCCCTAAAAACCCCAGTAATAACTATGCCCCCTGTCCTAAAACTAGCTGCCCTGCTAGTCACGATTCTTGGCGTCCTAATCGCCCTAGAACTGGCCTCCCTTACAAGCAAACAGTTCTCCCCTACCCCTACCCTCCAAGCCCACCATTTCTCCAACATACTAGGCTTCTTCCCAGCCATTATCCACCGTCTGCCTCCAAAACTTGGTCTAGTCCTAGGACAATTAATTGCCAGCCAACTTGTCGACCAAACATGGCTGGAAAAAGTAGGCCCCAAAGCTATCACCTCCTCCAACCTCCCCCTTGTCTCTACAGCAAGCAACATTCAACAAGGTATAATTAAAACCTACCTTTCAATTTTCTTCCTTACGCTAGTACTAATACTACTATTTACTCTCCCCTAGACAGCTCGCAAGGCCCCCCGGCTTAACCCCCGCGTTAATTCTAACACCACAAATAAGGTCAGCAACAGTACTCACGCACTAATGATTAACATTCACCCACCCGCCGAGTACATAAGAGCAACCCCAGCCATGTCCCCCCGAAACACGGAAAACTCTCCCAACTCATCCGCAGACCCCCAAGAAGACTCATATCACCCCCCTCAAAACAGTCCCGCAACCGTTAACACGATTACGACATAAACGACCATATACATCGTTACAGGTCGACTCCCCAAAGTCTCAGGATACGGCTCAGCAGCAAGAGCTGCCGAATAAGCAAACACTACCAACATCCCCCCTAGATAAATTAAAAACAGCACAAGTGACAAAAAAGGGCCGCCATGTCCTACAAGGACCCCACACCCCATGCCCGCTACCACCACCAGCCCAAGTGCCGCAAAGTAAGGAGATGGATTAGAAGCAACCGCAACTAATCCAAAAACAAAAGAAAACAGAACTAAATACATAATAAAAGTCATAATTCCTGCCCGGACTCTAACCAGGACTAATGGCGTGAAAAACCACCGTTGTTATTCAACTACAAGAACCCTAATGGCCAACCTCCGTAAAACCCACCCCATCCTAAAAATCGTAAACGATTCACTGATTGACCTCCCCGCTCCCTCAAACATTTCGGCATGATGAAACTTTGGCTCTCTCCTCGCTCTCTGCCTAATTACCCAAATCCTCACTGGACTCTTCCTTGCCATACACTACACCTCAGACATCGCAACTGCTTTCACATCCGTTGCACACATCTGCCGAGATGTAAATTACGGCTGACTCATTCGCAACATACATGCCAATGGCGCATCCTTCTTCTTCATCTGTATTTATCTTCATATCGGTCGAGGCCTATATTATGGCTCATACCTTTACAAAGAAACCTGAAACACCGGGGTCGTTCTTCTCCTTCTGCTTATAGGAACTGCCTTCGTAGGATACGTCCTTCCCTGAGGACAAATGTCATTCTGAGGTGCCACAGTCATTACCAACCTCCTCTCTGCTGTCCCTTACGTAGGAAACACCCTTGTACAATGAATCTGGGGCGGCTTCTCGGTCGACAACGCCACCCTAACCCGATTCTTTGCATTCCACTTCCTACTCCCCTTCATTATTGCAGCATTCTTTATCCTTCACGTACTCTTCCTGCACGAAACAGGCTCAAATAACCCCACAGGCCTAAACTCAGATGCCGACAAAATCTCATTCCACCCATACTTTTCCTACAAAGACCTGCTAGGCTTTGCAGCACTTCTTACCGCCCTCGCCTCCCTAGCACTCTTTTCCCCCAACCTGCTTGGAGACCCCGACAACTTCACCCCCGCAAACCCCCTCGTGACTCCCCCACATATCAAGCCGGAATGATACTTCCTATTTGCGTACGCCATTCTCCGCTCAATTCCGAACAAACTTGGAGGCGTCTTAGCCCTCCTGTTTTCAATCCTAGTCTTAATAGTCGTTCCAATCCTCCACACGTCTAAACAACGAGGCCTAACGTTCCGCCCAATTACACAATTCCTATTCTGAACCCTCGTAGCAGACGTAGCAATCCTTACTTGAATCGGGGGCATGCCCGTCGAACATCCATTTGTTATTATCGGACAAGTTGCCTCCGTCCTCTACTTCCTCCTATTCCTAGTCTTTACACCCCTGGCAGGATGGGTAGAAAACAAAATGCTCGGATGAGCCTGCACTAGTAGCTCAGCGTTAGAGCGCCGGTCTTGTAAACCGGACGTCGGAGGTTAAAATCCTCCCTACTGCTCAGAAAAAGGAGACTCTAACTCCTGCCCCTAACTCCCAAAGCTAGGATTCTAACATTAAACTATTCTCTGCGCGAATATATAATGTTTCAAATTTACATATATGTATTTATTACATATATTTATTCAATGACATTACAGTACATGGTGTAATGATATATATGTATTATCACCATTAAGTAATATTAAACATTCAGGTAACCATTACAATAAATAAGTACATAGGCTAACAGTGATTAATCAATAAAAACAGAAATAATAGATATTCATGCAGTAACCATCACTCAACACAAAATTAAATAGTAATGATATACCAAGTAATCCACATCCCGTTCAATTAATAGAAATTAATGTAGTAAGAACCTACCAACCGGTGATTTCTAAATGATAACGGTTATTGAAGGTGAGGGACAACTATTGTGGGGGTTTCACTCAGTGAATTATTCCTGGCATCTGGTTCCTACTTCAGGGCCATTAATTGGTTCATTCCCCACACTTTCATCGACGCTTGCATAAGTTAATGGTGTAAATACATACTCCTCGTTACCCAGCATGCCGGGCGTTCTCTCCAGCGGGTAAGGGGTTCTCTTTTTTTATTTTCCTTTCACCTGGCATATCAGAGTGCACACGGTAATAGTTGATAAGGTTGAACATTTCCTTGACTGGAAGAAATAGTATTCATGGTGGAAAGATATTGGAAGGATAACCACATATTAGGATATCAAGAGCATAAGGTGTATTTCCTCTCGAAACATATCTGCCATTTTCCCCCTCGGCTTCTGCGCGTAAAACCCCCCTACCCCCCAAAACTCCTAAGATCGCTGTTATTCCTGAAAACCCCCCGGAAACAGGAAAGCCTCTAGAAGTTTTTTTATCCCAAAATGTGTGTGTATAAATATTACAATATTTCACAT